CATTGAATAAGACAGTACCTGAGGGTTCACAAGCAGCCGAATATTTATTCCATAAGGGTTTATTTGATCCAATCGTACCACGCAATCTTTTAAAAGGCGTTCTAAGTGAGTTATTTCAGCTGCACGCCTTTTTTCCTGTAAAAAAAAAGAAATAAAGTCGAGAATTAAAGTCAATTCTTTGCTTTGTCCAAAAGTTTTTTATTAGAATAAAAAAAATGCGATTTTTAGATTAATATAGCTATATGTAGAAAGCTTCTTTTTTTTACTTCTACATTCTTTGCACTTTTTATATACTATATTCACTAGATATAAGAATTAATTAATTAGAATTCTAATTAATTAATTAATATAATAACATAATAACAACAAAAATATAACAAACAGGTACAATTATAGTAGATCGAGGTACCCATTCTATGACAACTATTAACTTTCCCTCTATTCTTGTGCCTTTAGTAGGCCTAGTATTTCCGGCAATTGCAATGTCTTCTTTATTTCTTCATGTTCAAAAAAACAAGATTGTTTAAGCCCTGTGGCCAAAATCTATGTTTTAAAAACTTAGGCTTGAATCCTAACACATATATCTATTTAGCAGAATCATATCATATACTACATGATTTTTTACGAGCATAACAGAAAGAGCCCTTATACATGTAGAAACATAGTATATAGGGGTAGAGTTTTTCTAACTAATTGGGTTAATTACTGGTAAACTAAAAAAAAAAAGATAAAAAAAGGTAAAGTTTCACATCAGATTATAATACTAGTTGATGAGAGTTACATCGAAAACACAAAAAAGTAAGGAAAGTGCACTTACTTTGGTGTCTTCTTTTAATTTTAATTAAATGGAATCAGATCTATTATGAATTGTCGATCAGAACGTATATGGATAGAACTTATAACAGGATCTCGAAAAATAAGTAATTTAGGCTGGGCCATTATCCTTTTTATAGGTTCATTAGGATTCGTATTGGTTGGAATTTCTAGTTATCTCGGTAGGAATTTTATATCCTTATTTCCCCCCCAGCAAATTCTTTTTTTTCCACAAGGGATCGTGATGTCTTTCTATGGAATCGCCGGCCTCTTTATTAGCTCCTATTTGTGGTGTACAATTTCGTTGAATGTAGGTAGTGGTTATGATTTTTTCGATAAAAAAGAAGGAATAGTATGTATTTTTCGTTGGGGATTTCCTGGAAAAAACCGTCGCATCTGTCTCCGATTTCTTATAAAAGATATTCAGTCTATTAGAATAGAATTTAAAGAGGGCATTTATACTCGTCGTGTCCTTTATCTGGAAATAAGAGGCCAGGGGGCCATTCCTTTGACCCGTACGGATGAAAATTTGACTCCACGAGAAATTGAACAAAAAGCTGCTGAATTGGCCTATTTCTTGCGTGTACCAATTGAAGTATTTTGAAATGATAAATACTTTCTTTCTTAACTCGGAGTAAAATAAAAAATCTACAATACTCTTTTTCAAACTAAAAAAAAAAGAGACTAAATGCATGGATTAGCTACTTGTAATAGACTTCATGTTTGATAGAACTACTAGATCTAGATAGAGTCGACGAATGCGACGAGTTCATAAACAAATTAGAGATGAAAAATTTGGAAAAAAAGAAAAAATTTATTACTTTTCTATATCTTGTATCTATAGTCTTTTTACCTTGTTGGATCGCGTTATCATGTCAAAAAAGTCTGGAATCCTGGGTTACTAATTGGTGGAATACTAAGAAATTGGAAACTTTTTTGAATGATATTCAAGAAAAGAGTTTTCTAGAAAAATTCATGGAATTAGAAGAGCTGCGCTTGTTGGACGAAATGGTAAAGGAATACCCGGAAACGCATCTACAAAAACCTCGTATCGGAATCCACAACGAAACGATTCAATTTATCAAGATGTATAATGAGGATTGTATCCGTATGATTTTCCAATTCTCGACAAATATAATATGTTTCTTTATTCTAAGCAGTTTTTCTATTCTGGCGAATAAAGAACTTATTCTTATTAATTCTTGGGTTCAGGAATTCCTATATAACTTAAGTGACACAATAAAAGCTTTTTCTATTCTGTTATTAACGGATTTATGTATTGGATTTCATTCGCCCCACGGTTGGGAACTAATGATTGGCTCTATCTACAAAGATTTTGGATTTGCTCATAATGATCAAATTATATCGGGTCTTGTTTCCACTTTTCCAGTCATTCTTGATACAATTTTTAAATATTTTATTTTCCACTATTTAAATCGTGTATCCCCATCACTTGTAGTGATTTATCATTCACTGAATGACTGAAAAGAAAAAAGATAATAAGGATATAAATAAAATTCTAATTTAAAATTAGAATGTTTCTTTTTTTTTACATAAACATAAGCAAACCGTTCAAAATCATACTTTATCTTTCCATTTTTAACCATCCAAGGCGGGCCGATCTTTCTATATTCCAGCAATATTCTTTCTTATTTCATTAAATTAAGTTTAAAGAAGTAAATAGCAG